TAATTATAGATCCTTGGGATTGGTGGATCATTTTCTATCCCGCAGTTTCAGGCTATAGATCAAGCCAAGGGGGGCTCCTCTCTACCCACCCTGTATATTGTCTTTTTCATTTCATGTTGCAATAGAAACTTATTATTTGATTATATGATACGAGATTATACGAGAATGAATTCTTCATTTCATTTATAGGTTATATTCTAGTATAGGAAGAAACAACTATTTATCTTTTTATCTTTTCGATGAGAATTTTTTTGTACATGACATGAGAGAAACCTCTTTTTATATTTCTAATTGAGGATTCTAGATCCTATCATAATATATAAATATATATATCAATATATATATTGATAGTGATACCCTGAATTACCCCCAAAAAGAATCATTTCTTTCAATACTCACCCGTTGTTAGTTAACAATTCCAATGATTGGATCGTATGCTTAATTCTGATAGGAAATAAAATAGTAAAATGATTATTCATCGAATGACTATTCATCTATTATATTTTCATCAAATAGGGAGCAAGAAGACTCTATGAAAAAGTGGTGGTTCAATTCGATGTTGTCTAAGGAGAAGTTAGAACATAAGTGTGGGCTAAGTAAATCAATGGATAGTCTTAATGCTGTTGGACATACCGGTGGAAGCGAGGAGCCCATTCTAAATGATACGGAGAATAACATTCCTAGTTGGAGTGATAGTGGTAGTTATAGTTTTAGAAATGTTGATTATTTATTTGATATCAGGGATATTTGGAGTTTTATCTCTGATAACACTTTTTTAGTTAGGGATGGTAATGGTGACAGTTATTCTGTATATTTTGATATTGAAAATAAGATTTTTGAGATTGACAATAATAGTTTTTTTCTGAGTGAACTAGAAAATTTTTTTTCCAATTATTTGAATAGTAGGTCTAAGAGTAACAATCACTACTATTATCATTACATGTATGATACTCAATCTAGTTGGAATAATCACATTAATAGTTGCATTGATAGTTATCTTCGTTTTGAAGTCAGTATTCATAGTGACACTTTCAGCGGTACTGACAATTACAGTGACAGTTACATTTCTAGTTTCATTTGTACTGAAGGTAGTCAAAGCAGGAATTCTAGTATAAGAACTGGTGGTAACAACCGTGATTTCAATATAAGAGGAAGATCTAATGATTTGGATATAAATAAAAAATACAGAAATTTATGGGTTCAATGCGAAAATTGTTATGGATTAAATTATAAAAAATTTTTTAGGTCAAAAATGCATATTTGTGAACAGTGTGGATATCATTTGAAAATGAGTAGTTCAAATAGAATCGAACTTTTGATTGATCCGGGCACTTGGGATCCCATGGATGAAGATATGGTCTCTATGGACCCCATTGAATTTCATTCAGAGGAGGAACCTTATAGAGATCGTATCGATTCTTATCAAAGAAGGACAGGTTTAACTGAAGCTGTTCAAACAGGCATAGGTCAACTAAATGGTATTCCCATAGCAGTTGGGGTTATGGATTTTCAGTTCATGGGGGGTAGTATGGGATCCGTAGTAGGCGAGAAAATCACCCGTTTGATCGAGTATGCTACTAATCGATCTCTACCTGTCATTATTGTGTGTGCCTCTGGGGGAGCACGTATGCAAGAAGGAAGTTTGAGCTTGATGCAAATGGCTAAAATATCTTCTGCTTCATATAATTATCAATCAAATAAAAAGTTATTCTATGTATCAATCCTTACATCTCCTACAACTGGTGGAGTAACTGCCAGTTTTGGTATGTTAGGAGATGTTATTATTGCTGAACCCAACGCCTATATTGCTTTTGCGGGTAAAAGAGTAATTGAACAAACATTGAATAAAACAGTACCCGACGGTTCACAAGCGGCTGAGTATTCATTCCATAAGGGCTTATTTGACCCAATCGTACCGCGTAATCTTTTAAAAGGTGTTCTGAGTGAGTTATTTCAGCTGCACGGTTTCTTTCCTTTGAATAAAAACGCAAAAAAAAAATATCGAAATAAAATGAAAATATAGAATAGAAGTGATTTCTATGTCTACAAGGATGGGGGAATAATCAAATTTCTTAAACTTAAAGCGGATTATCATATATATTCCTCTAAAAAGATGAATAGGTACACTTCATTTAGTTCTCATTCCTTGCACTTATTAACTACTTAAATATTAATATTATTTAGAATAGTTTCTATATAATAGAGATACTTATCATAAGATATCTTTATAATAGGTACAAATATTAAATCGAGGTACCCATTCTATGACAGATCTTAACTTACCCTCCATTTTTGTCCCTTTAGTGGGCCTAGTATTTCCTGCGATTGCAATGGCTTCTTTATTTCTTCATGTCCAAAAAAATAAGATTGTCTAGATCCGATGGGACCAAATTTAATCAATTTATTTCAACACTGAATCATAATACAGATATTTGTTTAGTGTAATATGGGACAATATGTGGCTTTTTCCGAACACAAACGAAAGAACTGTTATGCATGCGGATACATGATATCCGCATAAATGTATGTATATGATATGCGGGTATATCTGGTTAAAAACGATCGGCGAATATTTTTATAATAGAAAGTATATGTATCTAACCAATTATTCCTAATGGTTCATATCAGACTAGTGCTAGTTGATGAAAGTTACTTCGGCATCATGAAAAGTAAAGTCAAATTTTTTCTCAATTCCAATCGAATGCAACTGGGTCTAGTATAGTATGAACTGGCGATCAGAACATATATGGATAGAACTTATAACAGGATCTCGAAAAGCAAGTAATTTTTGCTGGGCCTGTATCCTTTTTTTAGGTTCACTAGGATTCTTAGTGGTTGGAACTTCTAGTTATCTTGGTAGGAATCTTATACCTGGATTTCCATCTCAGCAAATCATTTTTTTTCCACAAGGAATCGTGATGTCTTTCTATGGGATCGCGGGTCTATTCATTAGTTCATATTTGTGGTGCACAATTTCATGGAATGTAGGTAGTGGTTATGACCGATTCGATAGAAAAGAAGGAATAATGTGTATTTTTCGTTGGGGATTCCCTGGAATAAATCGTCGCATCTTCCTTCGCTTCTTTATGAAAGATATCCAATCAATCAGAATGGAGGTTCAAGAGGGTCTTTTTCCTCGTCGTATTCTTTATATAGAAATCAGAGGCCAAGGAAACATTCCCTTGACTCGTACTGATGAGAATTTGACTCCGCGAGAAATTGAGCAAAAAGCTGCTGAATTGGCCTATTTCTTGCGCGTACCAATTGAAGTATTTTGAAATGAACCGAACGAAGAATGAATGTTTTCTCCACATAATAAAAGGAGCTTGCTAATTTCCTTTTTTTTTTTAATACAATTGAAGTTTCCTCAGACTGTTCATTCGAGAAAAACATGTTAGATTCCATTTCCTCGTTCCGTTGACGCAACAACCCGCTAGAATAAAACAAAAGTTGGGGAACGTATATGGAACAACTACAACTATTCCAACTATAATAAATATAATAAACTATAATAAGAATACATTTTTTCTATACCAAAACCCTTTTGTATCCGTATTTATATGCGTATAGGGCCCAACTCAATTCTTTTATACTAGTAAAAAGTCTAATAAGTCTAATTAAGTATGAATTCATCAAATATCCGAATATGTATTTCGTAATACAGAATTCATACTTTTAGGTTAAGCCTCAGATTTTGAACTGATACCGTATTCCTGTGCTGTGGTTAGACGGTGCAACATTTCGAAATAATTAATTGAGATACCCGGAAATCCTATTTACTTAAAAATCCTATTTACTTAATTTATTTACTTTTTATATATTATATATATATTTCTCTATCTATTTATTTCGAATTTTTTTTCATCCGAAAAAGGACCCTTATTTTATTTCTATATTCCTTAATTCCTTCTGGATCTAAGGAGTCAATTATTATACAAAAATGGGAATAGATCCATAGGTTCCATACCTTGTTATAGAACTTGTGCTTTAGAGAAACATCAGATCAGATAGAGTTGACAAATGAAGCAGTTCATTAACAATTCACAGAGAAAAAAAATGAAAAAAAAGAAAGCATTGATTTCCCTCCCATATCTTGCATCTATAGTATTTTTGCCCTGGTGGGTCTCTCTCTCATTTCAAAAAAGTCTCGAACCTTGGATTATTAATTGGTGGAATACTAGGCAATCCGAAACTTTTTTGAATGATATTCAAGAGAAAAATGTTATAGAAAAATTCCTAGAATTAGAAGAACTATTCTTGTTGGATGAAATGATAAAAGAATACCCAGAGACACATATACAAAATATACAAAAGCTTCGTATAGGAATACACAAGGAAACGATACAATTGGTCAAAACACACAATGAATATCATCTCCATATCATTTTGCATTTTTCGACAAATATAATATGTTTCGCTATTTTAAGCGGTTATTTTATTCTGGGTAATGAAGAACTTGTCATTCTTAATTCTTGGGTTCAGCAATTCTTCTATAACTTAAATGACACAATAAAAGCTTTTTCGATTCTTTTAGTTACTGATTTATGGATTGGATTTCACTCAACCCATGGTTGGGAACTAATGATTGGTTCGATCTACAATGATTTTGGATTGGCTCATAACGACCAAATTATATCTGGTCTTGTTTCCACTTTTCCAGTTATTCTAGATACAATTGTGAAATATTGGATCTTCCGTTTTTTAAATCGCGTATCTCCTTCGCTTGTAGTCATTTATCATTCAATGAATGAATGAAGAACTTATTTGATCTCCTGATATCAATCCCAATTTTTCTTCGCGCATAAAGAAAGCATTTTCCATTTGACTTATTCTTTCTTTATACTTCTACCTCTTCAAGGTATTTGTCCTATTTCAATAGAATTATTTCAGTACAATGGCAGACTCGTGGATAGGGAACTATACTAGCTACCTATCTAATTTATTGTAGAAATTCCTGGATGAATGATTGGATCATGCAAAATAGAAATACTTTTTCTTTT